AGAAGCGATGGGAACGATGGAACCTGTGAATTCAAAAGATTCTAGTGAAAATGAATTCGAATGATTCATTGATCGGGATGGCGGAATCGACCAGAGACCAATTCATCTATTCGGAAAAGTTATGAACTAATGATAGAACTGAAATAGAAATTGAAAGAGTAAATATTCGCCCGCGAAAACTTTATTTTCTTGGATTGCTAAATTTGGGTCAATCCAATACGATAAAGAGTAAAACAAAAGAAAGATTCGTTTTAACATTCTAAAATATATAAATATAAGAAAAAAATAGTTATTTAATATATTTAGTTATCTATACAAACAAGATCAAGATATACAAATTAATAATAGATTTGATCTAGATTAAATGAAATCCATGATTCAGTATATTACTTATTAAATACATGTATATCTTAATTCAAATTATATTATATCTGAATTGAATTCAAAATCTTTAATTTGAATTCATTTTATTTTATTCGCGAGGAGCTGGATGAGAAGAAACTCTCACGTCCGGTTCTGTAGTAGAGATGGAATTCAAAACAAACCATCAACTATAACCCCAAAAGAACCAGATTCCGTAAACAACATAGAGGAAGAATGAAGGGAATATCTTATCGAGGTAATGATATTTGTTTTGGTAAATATGCTCTTCAGGCACTTGAACCCGCTTGGATCACATCTAGACAAATAGAAGCAGGTCGACGAGCAATGACACGAAATGCACGTCGCGGTGGAAAAATATGGGTCCGTATATTTCCAGATAAACCAGTTACAGTAAGACCCGCAGAAACACGTATGGGTTCAGGTAAAGGCTCTCCCGAATATTGGGTAGCTGTTGTTAAACCAGGTCGAATCCTTTATGAAATGGGTGGAGTAACAGAAAATATAGCCAGAAGGGCTATTTCAATAGCAGCGTCCAAAATGCCTATACGAGCTCAATTCATCATTTCGGGATAAAAAAGAAATAGGCCTTGGGTAAAAAAAAATAGTGGGTGCAGGTTTCTTTTTTTGGACAAACAATATTTCTTTTTTTCTTCGACCTTTGTATTGTAAAAAACAGATAAAAAAAAAAAATGATATGATTCAACCTCAGACCCATTTGAATGTAGCAGATAACAGCGGGGCTCGAGAATTGATGTGTATTCGAATCATAGGAGCTAGCAATCGTCGATATGCTCATATTGGTGACGTTATTGTTGCTGTGATCAAAGACGCAGTTCCAAACATGCCTTTAGAAAGATCAGAAGTGGTCAGAGCTGTAATTGTCCGTACTTGTAAAGAACTTAAACGTGACAACGGTATGATAATACGATATGATGACAATGCTGCAGTTGTGATTGATCAAGAAGGAAATCCAAAAGGAACTCGAGTTTTTGGTGCGATTGCCCGAGAATTGAGACAGTTCAATTTTACTAAAATAGTTTCATTAGCTCCCGAGGTATTATAAAATGAGACCACGATATAGTTATAGTAGGGTATTTAAAAGAAATAGATTAAGATTAATTTAGTAGATTTTGTCTCACGTATATACCTTTCAAAATTAATATTCATAAACAAATACGTAAAAAAAAAAAGAAAAACATGTTGATTATATCCAAATTTGGAGGCACCAATAATTTTAATTAATCATGGGTAGTGATACTATTGCTGACATAATAACCTCTATACGAAATGCCGATATGTATAGAAAAAGCGTGGTTCGAGTAGCATCTACTAATATCAGCCAAAGTATTGTTAAAATACTTTTACGAGAGGGTTTTATCGAAAACGTGAGAAAACATCGAGAAAACAACAAATATTTTTTGGTTTTAACCCTACGACATAGAAGGAATAGGAAAAGTCCTTATAGAAATCTTTTAAATTTAAAACGGATCAGTAGGCCGGGTCTACGAATCTATTCTAACTATCAAAGAATTCCTAGAATTTTAGGTGGGATGGGGGTTGTAATTCTTTCTACCTCTCGGGGTATAATGACAGACCGAGAGGCTCGACTAGAAAGAATAGGCGGAGAAATTTTGTGTTATATATGGTAATCTTTGTAATATCCGAATTGAATACGAAACTTCTTATTTGTGAAAAAGAAAAGAGAAGGGGTGGGTTGTCTAATAGGGTTCTTCCTCCACTAGTTGATACTTCAAGGGGGTTTTACCTGGAATGAAAGAACAAAAATGGATTCATGAAGGTTTAATTACTGAATCGCTTCCCAACGGCATGTTCCGGGTTCGTTTAGATAATGAAGATATGATTCTAGGTTATGTTTCAGGAAAGATCCGACGTAGTTTTATACGGATACTGCCAGGAGATAGAGTCAAAATTGAAGTAAGTCGTTATGATTCAACCAGAGGCCGTATAATTTATCGACTCCGCAACAAAGATTCGAAAGATTAGGTGTTTTTTCAACTTCACTATTTCTTTCGTAGGAATACGATTCGAAATGGAAAATTTCAAGAAACTTATTTTCTTCCAAGAAGTGGATTCAAAATTAAAGTAAGGAGTGGCA